AACAAAAAATGGACCGGCCCATACATAGTATGAACTCAAAATTACAGAATTAATAACCAACTCATCGCTTCACATTATCTAGATCTAAACAACCAGTCAAGATATGATATATTGGTCATATCATTGTAGCAACTGAAATCTTTTTTGCATAAACACAAAAAAAAACCAAACCAATCTGATTATGAGTTTGGGAAGCGAAATCTAGAATGATGTGGATAAATGGAAGAACGGTGAGAGAAAGAGATAAAAAGAACGCCAATGATATATGATTCCAATATAATATGTAAGGTCTATGAATCATTTCATAAAAAGCAATGTAATAAAGCATCAAACTAATTCCTCCCGAATTAAATGAATATGTTCATAGAAAAAAAATCAAGAGCCTAGAGCCAATAAAGACTGAGAAGATTGACTCAAGAACAGGAGCTCCATTGTATAATTCAGACCTAACCATTAATTGAGAAGCGATGGGAACGACGGAAACCTGTGAATACAGAAGATTCTATTAAAAACGAATCCTAATGATTCATTGAGTGGGATGGCGGAACAAACCAGGTATCAATTCATTTGTTCTGAAAGATCGTGGGCTAACCTTACAATTGAAATAGATATTGAAAGAGTAAATGTTCGCCCGCGAAAGCTTTATTTTACCGAATTGCTCTATTTTTTGAGCGATCCGATATGATAAAGACAAAATAAAATAAAGATTCGTTATAGCCTTATATATTATTATATTATAAATAAATTATAAATAAAAAATTACATTATCTAGAAATATATGTTTAGCTATATATCCAAAAGCTATATATAAACAAGATATAAAAATTTCTAATAGAAATAGATTAGATGAAAATTAGATGAAATATCAAAGAATCCCACGATTCAGTGTATTATTCAAAAAAATGGAATTTTATCTTAACTAAATTTTTTTGAATCATTTCATTCGCGAGGAGCTGGATGAGAAGAAACTCTCATGTCCGGTTCTGGAGTAGAGATGGAATTTTAAAAAGACCCATCCACTATAACCCCAAAAGAACCAGATTCCGTAAACAACATAGAGGAAGAATGAAGGGAATATCTTATCGAGGTAATCGTATTTGTTTCGGTAGATACGCTCTTCAAGCACTTGAACCTGCTTGGATCACATCTAGACAAATAGAAGCGGGGCGACGAGCAATGACACGAAACGTACGCCGTGGTGGAAAAATATGGGTACGTATATTTCCAGACAAACCAGTTACAGTAAGACCTACAGAAACACGTATGGGTTCGGGGAAAGGATCCCCCGAATATTGGGTAGCTGTCGTTAAACCAGGTAGAATACTTTATGAAATGGGCGGAGTAGCAGAAAATATAGCTAGAAAAGCTATTTCAATAGCGGCGTCCAAAATGCCTATACGAACTCAATTCATTATTTCGGGATAGGAATAAAAGAAAAAGAGGTCTTTGGGATGAAAAAAAATTGCAGGTTTCTTTTTTTGATTTTGGACAAACAATATTTCTTTTTTTTTCCTTCGTTCTTTGCATTGAAAAATCGAATAAAAAAATGATATGATTCAACCCCAGACCCATTTGAATGTAGCGGACAACAGCGGGGCCCGAGAATTGATGTGTATTCGAATCATAGGAACTAGTAATCGCCGATACGCTCATATTGGTGACGTTATTGTTGCTGTGATCAAAGAAGTAGTACCAAATATGCCTCTAGAAAGATCAGAAGTAATCAGAGCTGTAATTGTACGTACCTGTAAAGAACTCAAACGTGACAACGGTATGATAATACGATATGATGACAATGCTGCAGTTATTATTGATCAAGAAGGAAACCCAAAAGGAACTCGAATTTTTGGTGCGATCGTCCGGGAATTGAGACAGTTAAATTTTACTAAAATAGTTTCCTTAGCCCCTGAGGTATTATAAGACGAGACCATGATATAGTTATAGTAAGCGAATGAAATAGATTAATTAGTAGATTGTGTTTCACGCATATACCTTTAATTTAATATTTAATAGAATTCATAAATAAAAAAATAAAAAAGAGCATGTTGATTATATCAAAATTAGCAGGCACCAATAATTTTAGTTCATCATGGGTAGGGACACTATTGCTGACATAATAACCTCTATACGAAATGTCGACATGGATAGAAAAGTAACGGTTCGAATAGCATCTACTAATATCACCGAAAACATTGTTAAAATACTTTTACGGGAAGGTTTTATCGAAAACGTGAGGAAACATCAGGAAAGCAACAAATATTTTTTGGTTTTAACCCTGCGACATAGAAGGAATAGGAAAGGAACATATAGAACTATTTTAAATTTAAAACGGATCAGTCGACCTGGTCTACGAATCTATTCTAACTATCAACGAATTCCTAGAATTTTAGGTGGTATGGGGATTGTAATTCTTTCTACTTCTAGAGGTATAATGACAGACCGAGAGGCTCGCCTAGAAAGAATTGGTGGAGAAATTTTGTGTTATATATGGTAATCCTTCTGATATTCGAATTGGATCCGGAACTTCCTATTTGTGAAAAAAAAAAGAGAAAGGGCGGGTTGTCTAATATCACTACTCCTCCATTAATTAATACTTTAAGGGGGTTTTACCTGGAATGAAAGAACAAAAATGGATTCATGAAGGTTTAATTACTGAATCACTTCCCAACGGTATGTTCCGGGTGCGTTTAGATAATGAAAATATGATTCTAGGTTATGTTTCAGGAAGGATCCGACGTAGTTTTATACGGATACTACCAGGAGATAGAGTCAAAATTGAAGTAAGTCGTTATGATTCAACCAAAGGGCGTATAATTTATAGAATCCGAAACAAGGATTCGAATAATTAGGGAGTTTTTCAACTTCAACATTCCTTTTTTCATGGAGATACAATTCGAAGTTCAAAATTTCAAGAAACTTATTTTCTTCCAAGAAGTAGATTCTTAATTAAGTTAAGGTAAGGAATAACAAATATGAAAATAAGGGCTTCTGTTCGTAAAATTTGCGAAAAATGTCGACTGATCCGTAGACGGGGACGAATTATAGTAATTTGTCCCAACCCGAGACATAAACAAAGACAAGGATAATTTTTCGAAAAGAGATTCTCTAAAGAACCCGATGTACAAATAAAAAAAAATCATGTTTTGACATGAAATGGATATATCCATATATCTCTTACTCATATTTATGAGATGATAAAATATGGCAAAACCTATACCAAGAATTGGTTCACGTAGGAATGGACGTATTGGTTCACGTAAGAGTGCGCGTAGAATACCAAAGGGAGTTATTCATGTTCAAGCAAGTTTTAACAATACCATTGTGACCGTTACAGATGTACGGGGTCGGGTGGTTTCTTGGTCCTCGGCCGGTACTTGTGGATTCAGGGGTACAAGAAGAGGGACGCCATTTGCTGCTCAAACCGCAGCAGGAAATGCTATTCGTACAGTAGTGGATCAAGGTATGCAACGAGCAGAAGTCATGATAAAGGGTCCTGGTCTCGGAAGAGATGCAGCATTACGAGCTATTCGTAGAAGTGGTATACTATTAAGTTTCGTACGGGATGTAACTCCTATGCCACATAACGGCTGTAGACCTCCTAAAAAAAGACGTGTATAGGAATAAACTGTGTAGAAATAAACATTGAAGAGATTTCAAGAGAAATAAATGATTCAATGATCTGATCAAGTAATATTACTATGGTTCGAGAGAAAGTAACAGTATCTACTCGGACACTGCAGTGGAAGTGTGTTGAATCAAGAGTAGACAATAAGCGTCTTTGTTATGGACGCTTTATTCTGTCTCCACTTATTAAAGGTCAAGCCGACACAATAGGCATTGCGATGCGAAGAGCTTTGCTTGGAGAAATAGAAGGAACATGTATCACACGTGCAAAATCTGAGAAAATACCCCATGAATATTCTACCATAGTAGGTATTCAAGAATCAGTACATGAAATTTTAATGAATTTGAAAGAAATTGTATTGAGAAGTAATCTGTATGGAACTCGCGGCGCGTTTATTTGTGCCAGGGGTCCTGGATATGTAACTGCTCAAGACATCATTTCACCGCCTTCTGTGGAAATCGTTGATAATACACAACATATAGCTAGACTGATGGAACCGATTGATTTGTGTATTGGATTACAAATCGAGAGGAATCGCGGATATAGTATAAAAAGGCCAAATAACTTTCAAGACGGAAGTTATCCTATAGATGCTGTATTCATGCCTGTTCGAAATGCGAATCATAGTATTCATTCTTATGGGAATGGGAATGAAAGACAAGAGATACTTTTTCTCGAAATATGGACAAATGGGAGTTTAACTCCTAAAGAAGCACTTCATGAAGCCTCCCGTAATTTGATTGATTTATTTATTCCTTTTCTACATGCGGAAGAAGAAACTTTACATTTAGAGTACAATCAACACAAGAGCACTTTACCCCCTCTTACTTTTCATGATAGATTGGCTAAACTAAGGAAAAACAAAAAAGAAATAGAATTGAAATATATTTTTATTGACCAATTAGAATTGCCTCCCAGGATCTATAATTGCCTCAAAAGGTCCAATATACATACATTATTAGACCTTTTGAATAAGAGTCAAAAGGATCTTATGAAAATTGAAGATTTTCGCATAGAAGATGTAAAACAGTTATTGGGCATTCTAGAAAAACATTTCACAATTGATTAACCGAAGAATAATAAATAGATTGAATTTTTTTCATATTTTTTTTTTTTTTTTAGAAAAAAAAACTGGGTTTTGAATCTTTAACCAAATCCATATATTCGGAACAGATTCAGAATTTAATTGAATAGATGTATGTATCTAGGGAGAATTCACTTTGAAGCGACTATTCCCTAGATACACATGCGGGATATTTTATTTCACAATTGAATCAATTGAAATTTAAAAAAGACCTAAAGTTAGGGATTTATCAATAGGTAATGTTGCTCCAATACCCAACCAAAGGGCCACTGCGGTACCAATCAAAAAAAC